CGGAGTATATGAACCGAAGCACCTACGGTGCTTCAGCTTTTTTTTATTTTATCGAGATTGACGGGACTTGAACCCGCAACTTTCGCCGTGACAGGGCGATGCTCTAACCAAGTTGAACTACAACCTCTTTTTTATTAGCAGAAGTAGGATTCGAACCTACGTCCTCAAGGTCATGAGCCTCGCGAGCTAAAAACCAAAAACTGCTCTATTCTGCCCTCCTCAAATAGGAATCGAACCTATGTACGTCGGTTAACAGCCGAATGCTCTACCATTGAGCTATTGAGGATTTTTTTTGGCCTATTATCGGACTTGAACCGATAACATTCGGTTTACAAAACCGATACTCTGCCAATTGAGTTAAATAGGCTATTCTATTTAGAAAGACATTTAAATTTTTTAATTATGAGCTTAGAAGGAATCGAACCTACATTAGAAACTTAGAAGGTTTCTGTCCTAGCCGTTGAACGATAAGCCCTTGCTTTTCGTTAGTTTTATTAAGGAGAAAGAGGGATTCGAACCCTCGATATGTTTTATCATATGACACATTAGCAATGTGCTACCTTAAGCCACTCGGTCATTTCTCCGATTATTATAGAAATTATAAACGTTTTTTTTTTGTTAGTCTGCATCCATTATGTGGGATACTTGCATAATCGTAAATACTTTCAATAGATAATTGTGTTTTTTTTATATTTCTACATATAAGTTCTCTATCTCGGCCAAATCCTTTAAAAACTAAATGTAATTGTTTAATACCTATTCTTTTTATATAAAACAACATACGATTTATTAATTTGACTTTGTTTGCAAGTAATCGTTTTTTATAACCTTTTGCACCAGTAGCGCCAGTCGAATTATTTCGAAGGACGTTTCCATTCATATCTGTAAGTGATAAAATTAAATTATTTCTTAAACTTTGTATATATAATTTACCGTCTGAAAATTCTAATGTTTTTTGAATATAAAATCTTTTTTTTTTTCGTCTTCGTTGTTTTTCTTTTTCTTGTAAAGTTTTATACTTATTAGCCATATTTATTTACCTTGTTTTTGTTTGTGTTTTTTAACTATACACACTATTAATTTGATACCATTACGTTGTATTAGATGGCATTTTTTGCATCTTTTTTTAATTGATGGTTTTCTTTTCATATTTTAATTAAAACTGATTAATAATTCTCCTCCAACATTTTTTAAAATAGCTTCTTCATCTGTAAGTACTCCTTTATTTGTTGATAATATGTAAGTAGTTATTTGTCTGTTTGGTAGGTTTTTAATATTCTTTTTTTTTATGTAAAAACGTTTACCAGGTTTACTATAAAAGACAATATTATTAATTAGCGATTTATTTTTAACGTATTTTTGTTTGTATAGTATTATTTTTTTTGTTTTTGATAATTTAACAACTAATACATTGCGAATAAAACCTGCATTTTGTGCTAAAATTAATGTTGTTTTAATTAGTTTTGTATATGGTAATACGTATAATTTTTTTTTTATTGATAAATTATTTTTTAAAGTAATTATTGCCGTTTGAAATTTAGTTAGCGATGATGACATTTTTAGCTTAGATCTTTTGTTAATAATCCTAATTTATTTAAATAGTTTAGTGCTTCAATATCATTTTTGTATGAAGTTACAATTGAGATATTGAATCCTATTTTGGAATATTTATAAAATTTCATAGAATCACATTCGCGAAATTCAAAAAATGTTTTTAATCCTATATTTAAATTTCCTTTACCATCAAATTTTTTTTTAGATATTCCTTCAAAAGAAAAATTTTGAGGTAGTATTATATTAATTAATCGGTTAAAAAAACTAATCATTTTATATTGTCTAAGTGTTACATAAAAGCCTAATGGCATTTTTTCTCTTAAGTTAAATCCTGCAATAGGTCGTTTGGCATAAATCATTTTTGGTTTTTGTCCAGAAATTACTTTTAATTGTTCAAAAAAGTAATTTATAACATCTTCAGATGTTTTAATTGAACCTATACCACAATGTATTTTTATTTTTTTAATTTTCGAGAATTTCTTTTTATTGAATTTTTCCATATTAAATAATTATTGGGGCTATAGATGATATTTTTTTTAAACCTATTTTATTTATTTCTTTTGCAATTGGTCCAAAAATTCTTGAAGCTCTTGGACTATTGTTTTTTGTTAGTATAATAGCAGCGTTTTCGTTGAAACGTATTGTTGTACCATCTTTTCGATGAATGGGTGATTTTGTACGTACAATAGCAGCACGAACTATTTCTGATTTTTTTAATTGTGTATTTGGTATAGCGTCTTTGACAACAGCAATTATTATATCACCTACTTTAGCTGTTGTACCTTTTAAGACACGTATACACATTAATTTTCGAGCTCCTGAATTATCAGTAACTTTTAATATACTTTGTGTTTTTATCATGATTATTCTTTTTTTATAATGATTTTTGTTTTAATAGGTAATTTCGAGGCGGCTAGTTTTAAACTAGTTAATGCTAAGTTTAATGAAACTCCTTTTAACTCGTAAATAATTCTTCCAGGTTTAACAACGGCAACATAGTTTTTTAGAGTACCTTTACCAGATCCCATTCTAGTTCCAGATGTATGAACTGTTCTTGGTTTATCTGCAAATATTCGTATCCAAAGTTTACCATGTCTTTTTATTTTTCTAGTACATGCTCTACGTCCAGCTTCAATTTGATTAGGTGTGACCCATGCAGCTTCTAAAGCTTGAAGACCGTATGTACCGAAAGATAATTTATTTCCGCGGAACGATTTACCTCTTAAATGGCCACGGTGATATTTTTTATATTTTAATTTTTTTGGTGTATACATTTATTTAAAAGTCATTTTGATCTTGATATATATCTACATAAAAATTAGTTATATATTTTAATGGAAGATAATGTTTAAATTTTATTTTTTTAAATCTTTTTCTTTTTTTAGTTTTTCTAATTTTTTTAATAGTTATATTTTTTTTTAATATTGATAATGGTTGAGTATTATTTTTCCAAAGTATTGATTGTCCTTGGTCAATCCATACTTTAATACCAATAACTCCGTATTTAGTTTTTGCAAATCCGTAGTCATAATTTAATACAGAATTATAACTTTTTATAGTAACTCTACCGCGTTCTTTGATTTTTGATCTAGAACGGTCAGCTCCATTAAAACGTCCTGTTAATCTTATTTTTATACCTAATGATTTTGTTGTTTTAAAATATTTTGATCGTATTTTTTTTGATCGGTATAATGTTTTTTTAAAAATTTCTGGAATTCTTAATGGTTTAAAAGCTTCTAATTCTTTTTTTATTTTTTCTAACTCTAAAGTAGAGGATAAATTTGGAGTTGTTGCAAATTTTATATTACAATTTATTTTGAATAATACATTTTTTGATATTTTATTTAATTGTGAAGAAAGAATATAATATAAATTATTTGTAATATAATTTTCTGTAGCTAACCAATTTATTTTCTCTGCTTTTATTTTATTTTTTTGATTTTTATAAAATGGAAATTGTTTATTAAATTTAGATGATTTGTTAAAACGAGAACTATTACTAAATCTAGGTTGTTTATTAAATTTAGGATTAGTATTAAATTTAATATTTTTAGTAGGCTTAAAATTAGTATTAAACTTATTGTTTTTATTAAGTTTAAAATTAATTTTATTTTTTAAATTCTTGTCATATTTTTGTTTTGGTTTATTATAGTCATTTAAAATTAATTTTTTTTTATTGAAAATATTTTTTTTGAGTATTTTTAACTTATCTTTTTTTAATTTGAATTTTTTATTAAATTCTTTTTTTCTTCTTATAAGAAAAGTGTTTGTAATGTATTTATCAAATACATTAATATTTATTCTTAATGCAATAATAATAATAGATATAGTTTTTGAAGTAGATTCTTTATCTATTGTAACTAAACAATTATGTGTTGTATTATTAAATGTAATATTTAATATATCAAAACGATTAATTTGTAGTGGGTTATATTTTACAAGTATAGTGTTTTTCTTTTTTTTTAAGAATTTTTTGTTTTTTTTTAATTTTCTTCCTTTTATTTTTAAAGTACGATCATAGATTATTACGTATTTTAAAGAGTATATAATTGTTTTTTTTAAGAAATCAAATAGGAATAACCAACTTTGTTGATTTATTTTTTTGTTTAAAATTTTGTCAATATATAAGAAATTAAAAGGTTTTTTATTAATACCTAATCGAAAAAGTGATGGATTTACTTTATGTGTCATTTTTTTTTTGTAATTTTTTTACCTTTCTTTTTTTTTGAATGTCCATTAAAAATATGTGTATACGCAAATTCTCCTAATTTATGTCCAACCATTTTTTCGGTTATTTTTATAGGTATAAATCTTTTACCATTGTGAACATTTATAGTAAAATTTTTCATAGCTAAATTTATAGTTGTAGATCTAGACCATGTTTTCACTTCTTTTTTTATAAATTTTGTTTTTTTTCTTCTATTTTTCTTTTTTTGTTCTCTTAATTTTTGAATTTCAAAATTTATATAAGAGATTTTAGACATTAATGATTGGTCGATAAAATTATATTTTCTTGTAGAAATCATTAGTATTTAAATTTTTTTACATATAAGTCACTCCATTTTCTAACTTTTCTAGTTTTTGCACCTAGTGCTGTTTTTCCCCATGGTGTATATGGTTTTTTTCTTCCTATCGGAGCTTTACCTTCTCCACCTCCGTGAGGGTGATCAACAGCGTTCATTGCGGATCCTCGAACATGTGGTCGTCTACTAATCCATCTTGAAGAACCGGCTTTACCTAGGATTTTAAATTTTGATTTATTGTTTCCAATTGTCCCAATAGTAGCCCAGCAATTATCGAATACAAATCTTTTTTTTTTTGAAGGTAGTAATAAAGCGATCATTTTATTATATCTATATAAAATTACGGCTTTTGTACCTGCGGCTCTTACTAGTTGACCTCCTTTTCCTGGATGTATTTCAATATTGTGAATTTTTGTACCGTAAGGTATTTTTTTTAAAGGTAACGCATTTCCTTCTCCTAATGGTGCTATAGGGGATGAAATAATTGTTTTTCCAATATATAAATAATTAAAATATAATATATATTTTTTTTCTCCGTCGGTATAATGTATTAAAGCAATTAATGCGTTTCTATTTGGATCATATTCAACGGTTTGTACTTTACCAGAAACACCAATTTTTGTTCTTTTAAAATCAATAAGTCTATATAATCTTTTGTGTCCACCTCCTCGATGAAAACTAGTAATTAATCCTCGATTATTTCTTCCTTGTTTTTTGTTGTATCCAAAAGTACAGCTTTTTTCAGGTTTATTTTTTTTTTGTAGTATATAATTTGGTTCTATATTTTGTTTATGACGAAGACTTGGAGTATATGGTTTATATTTTTTCATATTATTTAGTTTACTTTTTTATTTAATAATATTTAATTTTTCAATAAGTGGGGAAAATATAGAAAATGTTATAATAATTTCTGTTTTTCTTATTTTTTGTAATAGAGTTAATGTTTTTATTGAAGAATTTTTTTTTATTTTAATAATTTTACCTGTAAAATTGGTTAATTGTAAATTTTCGTCTTTTAAAAGGACGCTTATTATTTGCCCTTTTTTTAAAGAGTTGAAAATTTTTAAATTTTTAGAAATATCGTTTTTGTTATTATTTGAATAAATCATTTTTATTTTCTTTTTTTTCTTCTTTTTAAAAATTTAGAATGATTTTCAATTTTTTTATTATAAGGTGTTCCTTTTTTTTTATATGCTTTTAAAATTTCATTTGCAAGTTTTGTATAAAAAGGATCTGTATTTTTTATTTTTTTAATTTCTTTAAAAATCCATTGAATTGATTTTTTAATTTGATTAAAAAGCTTATTTTTCTTTTTTCTTTTTTTACTGTAAGTTTTTGGTATAATGTTAGTAATTGCTTGAATGAGAATAGTATAAGGATTTTTTACTTTTTCAATTTTTATGAATTCTAACATTAAATTAAAAATTTTTAATGCTTTTATTTTTTTGCCTTGTTTCATTATTTGATTTATAAAATAGTTTTTAATTTTTTTATAAACTTTTAATTTTTTGGCTTTAAAATAGTTTTTATGTTTATATTTTAATAATAAAAACTCATTACTCTTATTTAAATTTTTAGAAATTGGGTTTTTAAAAGTTTTAATATATGTTAATAAGAAAAGGTTTTTAAAATTTAATTTATTTTTTTTATTTGTTAAATAATTTTTATAAGTTTTTTGATTATTTTTATATAAACTATTTAATTCTTTATATATTGTTATTTTATTTGTTTTATATATAGATGTATTCGAAAAATCAGTTAATGTTAATTTTTTTTTGCGTTTTTTCTTTAATAAAATTTTGTTCATATATTAATAACCTTTTATTTTTATTTTTGTTCCATACTTAGATCTACTTGTTTTTCTTTCTGTAACACCTTTTACATCTTTAGCTCCTCTTATTATTTGGTAGCGTACTCCAGGTAAATCACGTACACGTCCTCCACGTATTAACACTGTAGCATGTTCTTGTAATGAGTGACCTATTCCTGGGATTCTAGCAATAATATCAGTAGCTTGTATTATATTTGAATCTTTATATCTTTTTCTAAAACGAATACGAGCTACTTTTCGAAGAGCTGAATTTGGCTTTTTAGGTTTTAATGTAAAATATCGTATACAGGTTCCTCTACGTTGAGGTTTTCCTTGAAGGAATCTTGTTTTTACTTTTTTTTTATTTGATTTTCTTTTCGTTTTAATAAGCTGTTGTAATGTTGGCATTAAAAGTTTTGAAATTTTTCGGGATAACAGGATTTGAACCTGTGACTTTTTGTTCCCAAAACAAACACGCTACCGCTGCGTTATATCCCGTTTGTTTGCGTTTTTAGTTCAGTTGGTAGAACAAAGGTCTCCAAAACCTTGTGTCGTGGGTTCGATTCCTACAAAGCGCGTATTTTTTTATTTGTAAGTTTTATTGTTTGTAATATGTTTTATTATAATAAATTTAAAAATATTTTATAAAATATAAATTCGTCTTGTGTTAACAAAAAGTTTATAATTTTTTTATTAAATAAAATATTTTCTGTTTTATATAGATGATGTAATTTACTCCAATTGAAGAAAAAGTAAAGTTTGGAATTTATTCGAGAAATCCATAATTTTTTAAAAAATCTTTTTTTATTTTTTCGATCTCTATATTTAAACGTTAATGATTTTATGTAACTTTGATTAGATATTTTGAAATTAGTACCTCTTGTTCCACGAAATCCTTTTGTTTTTTGTAATATATGTAGTTTTTTATTATTTTTTAAAATTTTCGATTTTTTAGGTTTTATATTTTTCATTTTTATACCCCCAGGGGAATTCGAATCCCCGTTTTTTCCGTGAAAGGGAAATGTCCTAGGCCTCTAGACGATGGGGGCTTTGTTTGGTGGATGTAGCCAATTGGTACGGCAGTGGATTGTGGTTCCATAATATGCGGGTTCAAATCCCGTCATTCACCCTATTTATACATACCTACTACTGGATTTGAACCAGTGCATTTCCGCGTATGAGACGGATACTCTAACCAACTGAGTTAAGTAGGTTTTTAGTTTAGCATTTAGTTATCTTTCCAAAAAATTTCTTTTTAAGTATTTTTACTTTTTATATGTTTCACTTCTTAGTTCGGATGGTCTTTTTAAAGTTTTAAAAAGCTTAAGGTGGTTCCATATAAACGAGAACACTAAAGTAAAAAGCAACTATGGCTAATTTAATTTTTATTTTATTTACAATTGATTTTTTAGTATGTATCAGCTAAAATTTTTACAAATCTTATACTTTACACCTATTTATCGGATAGTCTTTCCGTAATCTTTTAGAGAGCATTTATCTCGAGGTCCACTTCTCACTTAGATGCAGTCAGCGATTATTGGTTCTATACTTAGCTACCCAGCGTTTCCTATTGGTATAAGAACTGGTACACCAGAGGTATATCCTTTAAAGTCCTCTCGTACTATTAAAAGTTTCTCTCAATGCTCTAACGCTTACACCGGATATGAACCAAACTGTCTTACGACGTTCTAAACCCAGCTCACGTACCGCTTTAATGGGCGAACAGCCCAACCCTTAGGACCTCCTACCGCCCTAGGATGCGATGAGCCGACATCGAGGTGCCAAACCTTCCCGTCGATGTGGACTCTTGGGGAAGATCAGCCTGTTATCCCTAGAGTAACTTTTATCAATTGAGCGATAACTCTTCCACACGAAATTATCGGGTCATTAAGACAGGCTTTCGCCCTTATTCGACTTTTAGGTCTCATAATCAAATTCTCTTATGCCTTTATACTTAATAATTGATTTCCAAACAATTTAAGAAAATCTTTGTATACCTCCATTACTTTTTGGGAGGCACCTATCCCAGGTGAACTACCTGCCAAAAACTGTTAAATACCCTGTTAAAAGGTGTATTTTGAGTACTCCCTATAGAAGAAAGTGGTCTCTCACTTATGACTACTTTTAAAGATTTTTGTCTACCACATAAACTGTATTCTCTATATATTGTACAATTTCAAGCTATAGTAAAGCTTCTAGGGTCTTAGTGTCCTGGTGCAAGTAATCCGCATCTTCACGGATATGTCTATTTCACCGAGTTTCTCTTTGAGACAGTGCTCGACTCATTACGCCATTCGTGCGGGTCAGAACTTACCTGACAAGGAATTTCGCTACCTTAGGACCGTTATAGTTACAGCCGCCGTTCACCAAGGCTTTGTCGATGAGCTTCATATTTATTAATATTAACCCATTTAATTAACCAGCTGGCACTGGGCAGGCGTCAGCTCCCATACATCGTCTTTTGGACTTTGCGGAAACCTGTGTTTTTGTTAAACAGTTGGTCGAGCCTCTTTACTGTGGCCTTTACTTTTTATTATAAAGGCACTCTTTCTTCCGAAGTTACAGAGCTATTTTGCCGAGTTCCTTAAAGAGAATTATCTCGCGCCCCTTAGTATATTCTACTACCCTACCTGTGTCGGTTTTCGGTACAAGTTTTTTTATTTTTTATTCATTGTAGAAAATGAAACACAGAAATTAGATCTTTTCTTGGAAGTTATATTATAATTAAATAATATTCATAATTAATTATTTGTTTTTTTTCAAATATTAATCATGAATATTTTTGTCATTTAAAACATTTAAATAAAAACCTCTTTTTTTATTTAAACTTAAAACTTCGTCCATCTTTTCTGTTTTTATAATAAAAAAAGTAAAAGAATATTAACTTTTTTTCCATCGATTACGCTTTTCAGCCTTATCTTAGGTCTTGACTAACCCTTTATGGACGAACCTTAGTAAAGGAAACCTTAGGGTTTCGGGGCATTGGATTCTCACCAATGTTTTCGTTACTTAAGCCAACATTCTCACTTCTGTTAAAAACAGAACGCTCCCCTACCGAATATAACTAGATCTAATAATTATATTCTCACAGTTTCGGCAGAAAATTAAGTCCCGAGAATTTTCGGCACGAGTACGCTATAAATTCAAATATTGAAAAATTTCAACAATTTTTCTATAACCAGTGAGCTATTACGCACTCTTGAAAGGATTGCTGCTTCTAAGCTAACCTGCTGGAGGTTTTGACATACCCACATCCTTAGTCACTATCATTTTCATTTTGGGGCCTTAACTGGTGATCTGGGCTGTTTCCCTTTTGACCAAGGAGCTTATCCCCCAAGGTCTCACTAGTAGATATCTAAATAGAGTATTCAGAGTTTGCCACTTTGAGGTACAACTTTCGAAGCCCTCAAAAGAAACAGTGCTTTACCCCTCTATTTGTGTTGCTACTGCTGCGCCTAAACGCATTTCGGGGAGAACCAGCTAACTCCGAGTTCGATTGGTTTTTCGCCCCTACCCACAATTCATCCGCTAATTTTTCAACATTAGTCGGTTCGGGCCTCCATATTGTTTTACTAATACTTCACCCTGATCATGGGTAGATCACTCGGTTTCGGGTCTAAAAAGAATGACTTAAGCTTATTTAACTTGCTTTCGCTATGGCTCCAGAGTTTTTTCTTTAACCATGCCACCCTTTTTAACTCGCTGGCGCATTCTTCAACAGGCATGCAGTCAGTTTTTAATAAACCTCCTACCGCTTGTATGCATAGAGTTTTATACTATTTCATCATCTTCTACGATTACTTTTCACCTTTCCCTCACGGTACTAGTTCACTATCGGTTATCTAGGAGTATTTAGTCTTATAAGGTGGTTCTTATATTTTCATACGGATTATCTTCCATATTACTTTTCAAAAAAGATTTAAGAATTATTATTTTTTTTATTACTGGGCTAAAACCATCTTTGGCATAAATGTTAATTATTTCATAAATAAAAAAATAGAAATCTTTTTTTAGACTGTTTCCTTTTCGCTCACCACTACTAAGGAAATCGCTGTTGCTTTCTTTTCCATCAGTTACTAAGATGATTCAGTTCACTGAGTTACCATTTTCTTTTTTATGAATTTAAAAGAAAATAAAAAAAAGTTATCTCTAAATTTTTTTTAGGTTATCCTATTAGGGGATCTTAAAATAATATGTTTTAAGCTTATCGTAATCATAAAACGCCCTTCTTCGACTCTAGATACCTAGGATTCCACTCTATGCAATCTTTTTTTTGGAAATAAGCGGATTTGAACCGCTAACCTTTGCTGTGCAAAAACAATACTCTACCAAATTGAGTTATATTCCCTTTATGGGCTATGTTGGACTTGAACCAACGACCATACTCTTATCAGGAGCATACTCTGACCAACTGAGCTAATAGCCCTTAAAATTATTTATCATCAGCCACACCTTCCAGTACGGCTACCTTGTTACGACTTCACCTTAGTTATTCATTTCGTTTTAGATAATCTTTTTCATTTTTTCAAATGTTAGTATAAATTATTTTCAAATAAAATCAATTTCCAAGGTGTGACGGGCGGTCTGTACAGAGCTCAGTGACGTTTCACCGCAATATAGCTGACTTGCGATTACTATTGATTCCGACTTCATATAAACGAGTTTCAGTCTATAATCCGAACTTTGATTAACATTGAAAATAATTATATATTGAGTTAACCATTGTAGCACATGTGTAGCCCGAGGCGTAAGGAGCATAATGATTTGTCGAAATCCTAGACTTCCTACCCTGTTAATATCCGGAAATACTAACAGAAATACGTATTCTTAATAAAAAATTTATAAAATAAATAGTTATAATAAAGAATTAGGGTTCCGTTCGTTACGAGACTGAACTCAATGTTTCACAACACGAACTTGACAACCATGCACCACCTGTAACTATTGTAATTAGTTATCATAATTACCTTATTTTATTATAAAATAATTTAATAGTTATGTCAAGCCTCGGTAAGGTTCTTCGTGTATCATCGAATTAAACCACATGCTCCACCAATTGTGTAAGCTCCCGCCAAATCCTTTAAGTTTCGGTCTTGCGACTGTACTTCCCAGGCGGGGAACTTAACGCGTTAGCTTGAATAACGAAAAAAATAAATTTACTTGTCCCATTATTTAGTTCCCATCGTTTACAGCTAGGACTACTAGGGTATCTAATCCTATTTGCTACCCTAGCTTTCGTCTCTCAGTGTCAGAAATAACCCAGCAGAGTGCCTTCGCCTTTGATGGTCTTTTTGATATCTAAGCATTTCACCGCTTCACCAGAAATTCCCTCTACCTCTATTATTCTCTAGTTTTAAAGTATCTTATATTTTTTTAAGGTTGAGCCTTAATCTTTAACATATGACTTTTAAAACAACCTACAGACTCTTTACGCCCAGTAAATCCGGATAACGCTTGTATCCTCTGTATTACCGCGGCTGCTGGCACAGAGTTAGCCGATACTTATTCCTTAAATACTGTCATTTTTTTCATTTCTAAGAAAAGACCTTTACGACTTAGCCTTCTTCGGTCACATGGTATGGCTCCGTCAAGCTTTCGCTCATTGCGGAATATTCCTCACTGCTGCCTCCCGTAGGAGTTTGGGCCGTATCTCAGTCCCAATGTGGCTGATCATCCTCTCAGACCAACTACTGATTATCGCCTTGGTAAGCTATTATCTTACCAACTAGCTAATCAGACATAAGCCTTTTTTTCGGTTTCACTTTTAAATAAAAGCAATATTAGGGATTACTTTAAATTTCTTTAAACTATACCTATCCAAAAAGTAAGTTCTTATGTATTACTCACCCGTTCGCCACTTTTATTTAAAAAAAATTAAATAAATCGTCGACTTGCATGTGTTAAAGCCTACCACTAGCGTTCATCCTGAGCCAGGATAAAACTCATTTGATTTACTTTTATTTTTATTTGAGGCGGCACTCAGAATCGAACTGAGGATATATAAATTTGCAATTTATTGCCTTACCACTTAGCTATACCGCCAAACTCAAAAGAAAAAAGCTTACCAACTACTTTTTATAATACCAGGTAATAGACCGTTTGTTGCTAATTTTCTAAAAATCATTCTTGAAATACCCCATTTTTTTATAAATCCACGTGATCTTCCAGTTATATAACATCTATTTTTTAATCGAACAAACATACTATTTTTAGGATATTTATTAAGTAAAGTTTTTTGATATATTATAACTACTAATAAAGATATATAAGTATTTAAAATATCAATTTTCTCTTCCTCGTCATTTTCTTTTTTGTTTTTTCTTATTTTTAAACATTCATATAATTTAATTAATTCAAAATTTATAAAGTTTTTAAAAATAATACGTTCGTCAGCAAATTTGTTAATAAGATTTAAACGTTTTTGTTGACGCATTATTAAACATTTTCTAGTCATTTTTATAAATTTATTCTAAAAAATCTACTAAATCTAAAAAATGTAAACAAAAGATAGATTTTTCAAGAACTTGAATGTATTTTTGTCTATCTCTTATTTTTCTTCTTTCGTAAAATGCATGAAGCCCAGTACTTTGTGCTGATAATGCAAATCTACTGTAAGGATTTAATAATTCAAATTTATTAAATCTTGCTGCACGGAAAAAGTCATAAACCCAATTTACTACTGATTTAAATTGAAATCTATCAACAATTGCATCTAATGCACCGTTTTTAAAAAGATATTCAGAAGTTTGATATCCTTCTGGAAATGTTTCATTTAATGTTTCTGAAACAACTCTTCTTCCAGCAAAAGCAATAATTGCTCCTGGTTCTGCAAAAATTAAATCTCCTAACATTGCGAAACTAGCAGTAACTCCACCTGTTGTAGGAGAAGTACATACAGAAATGTATAAAAGATTTAATTTTTTTTGATAAATATTTAATGCTGCTGAAACTTTACCCATTTGCATTAAACTTAGTGAACTTTCTTGCATTCTCGCTCCACCTGAAGCACAGAAAATAATTAAATTTACATTATTTTTTGTAGCATGTTCAACTAAACGAGTAATTTGTTCACCAATTACTGATCCCATACTACCACCTAAATAGTTAAAATCCATTACAGCAATAGCTACAGGTTTATTATTAATAAAAGCAAGTCCTGTAACAGCACCATCTTGGTTTTGATACATGATTTGTCTTTGACCAACACGTTTACCGTAGCTAGGAGTATCATCAAATTTTAAACTATCAACAGGTGATAATAATTCATTTAAAGGCGTCCATGTACCTTCATCGATAACATAATATAAGCGTTCATGACCTGTTAATTGAGAATGAAAACCACAATCAGGACATACACCTAAAAGAGTTTTTACATCACGTCTATCAATAATAGACCCACAAACTTCACATTGATAAAACATATATCTTTTAAAATCGTAGTAACTATCGAATAATGATGACCATACTTCAGAAAAGATAGTATAATAAGCATTGATTATCCATAGTCCCCAAATTGAATTCATCCATCTTAAAATTGACATAATATAAATTGAATCATAAAATATAACTTAATTATATTTAAATGATTACAATACAAATTAAACAATATAACTTAAATGTTATCACACTGGTATGAAATTTTAATAAATAGGCCTTACCGGGCTTGAACCGATGACCTTTTGTTTGTAAGACAAATGCTCTACCAACTGAGCTAAAGACCTATTTATTTTTAATTTTTATTTCTTTTTAGTTTTTTTTTTATTAATTACAGATTTTTTAGGCTTTTTTGAAGATTTTTTATTTTTTTTCAAAACTTTTTTTTTACCTGTAATTTTTTTTAAAACTTCTTTTTGATTAATTTCATCTTTTTTGATTTCTTCAATATTATCTATTTTAGTTAAAGGGGTTTTATTATCTTCAACTTTTTCTTCAATCTTTTTAGAAACTTTTTTATTTTTTTTAGATTTTTTTCTCTGTTCTATTTTTTCTAATTTTTTATTTTCTTTATCTTTTTTTCTCTGTTCTATTTTTTCTAATTTTTTAATTACACTTTCTGGAAGAACATTTTTATCAGTAATACTAAGATCTTGTTGTCTTTTTAAAAATGAAACACCTGTGATAATTTTACCACTACTTCTCAGTCTGCGTTCCATTTCTTCAACAAATTCTCTACCTTTTTGTACAATAATTAATTCATTAGATTTTATTTTTCGAACTTTCCATTGAATACCTTTTAAATTATTTCTATGAGGGTTTCTTACTGTTTTTTTATAAACTTTTAAAAAATTTTGATCCCTAAATTCTCTTTTATTCATTGAAATAGCATAATCTTCTCGTAATTTTCTTTCAATTTTTTTTCTTTTAAAAGCAAATTTCTTTCTAATCCATGCTAAACTTTGAGCTTTCCATTTTTTTTCTGAAAAAGGAAATTGATAATTTTGATAATATATATCATATCTAAAGAAAATTAAAGAATACATATATAATAAAAAGTTTCTTATTAAAATAGCAAGAGTTGCTGTTAGATCAGAACCTTTCCAATAATAACCTCCTAATGTAGGTTTATTAATCCAATAATATTGTGTCATTGGAGTACCTTGTCTAAATCTATCAGAATAACCCCTATCATATACACGATAAAAAGATTGATTTCTAATAAATGCAGGCATAAATCTTCTTAAGCGCGCTTTATATGATAAATAAGTAAAAATAGACTCTTCTTGTTTGGTAGCTCTACCACGAGCACTTCTTCTTAACCAATGAGGACTATCTTTAAAAGATAAATCATTTAAATAAGCATAAAAGTTATGAGCTTCCATAAAATTAAATCTTCTATAATTAACATAATTTTCAACACGAGCAAAAGGTAAATTAAATAATTCATTACTATGAACAAATGCATTTAATTGTAATACACAAGGTTCCCAATATAAACTTTTTCGAACAGAATCTAAAGCATTAAACCATAAAAATTTACTTTCATAATCTCTAAACGCTGCATAAAAAGTATCAATCTTTTCTCTTGTTAACGGCCAATATTTATATAATTTTTTAAAACCTTTAAATCGAACAACTTTTTTTAATCTAAGAAGCTTAAATCTTCGATAGTAAGGAAAAGCTTGTGTTTTATGTTCATATAAATCAGAATTTAAATCTTCATTATAATATTTACCTCTTTTATATTTAAAAATGCGACCATATGCTTGTCTAATAAAATTAAAATTAGATAAATCTTGTTGACCTAAAAAGTTCGATTTCATATTTGTTAATAATGATAAAGGATGATAATTTAATTTTTCCATAAAAGGAGATATTTTATTATTTGTTAATAAAACACTTACAACATCTTTATTTTTTCTTAATAATGAAAATAAATTAAAAGCATCAAAATTAAAAAATTTAAAATGTAAAGTTGTTGGATCAGTAAATTTTGTCAAAGCACTATGATTAACAATCATTTTGTTAGTTAAGTCATCTTCTCTATAATAATCTAACTCAGAATGATAATTTAAATTATGATCATCGTTATAAAATAAATTATCATATTTTATGACATTAAAAAATTTACCATCAAAACGTTTTAAAATACGATATTTATCCTCTTGTGTAACATTAAAATATCTACGAAGTCTAACAACAGTACCTTTAAATTGTTGATTATGAAATTTATTAGCAAAACTTTTACAATTATTCTTAAAAAACACTGATTTAAATGGATGATCTTTTCGTAATTCCATATCTATACTAAAATTATATTTTCTTATGTTATTTAAAAATTGTAAATAAAATAATTTTTTATAATGAAGATCCGATTCTTGATTAGGACTTATATTCCTAATAAAAGGATTTCTATAAATTATTTTATATATAATTTGATATATACGACCATATGTTCGTTTATATCTACGAAGAAATAATAAAACTCTATTTTTCATATATACAGTATTAGGTATTAATTCATATTCCATAGTAACCTTAGTTTTTGTTATAAATAATCTTAAAATTGAATTCACACCTTCTTTAGCAACTTTTTCATTATAAGCTTTACCTTTCCAAAAATTTCGAACATGTTTACCTCGTAACTCATTATTTAACGAATCACGTTGTGCCCAAGATACAAAACTTTTTAATTTTCTTGCAAGTTTTACAACCTCTTTCAAATACATAATTTTCTTTCTCATAATCGTATCAAATCTTGGAGAAGAAGTAGGTATTCTTACTATATAATAAGGAACAAAATCTCGACTTACTGGTTTCATAAAACGACGATTAAATCTCATAGCCTCAAGTCTATCCGAATAAAAATATCTAAAATTAAATAATTCATCATACGCGTGTGTTTCTAAATAATCATGATAACGTTTATAACTTCTTACAACAGTTCTATTATATATTGGAAAAAATACATTATTATAAAGTTTTAATACCTTTAAATTTACTGGATTAAAAGCTTTTCCCCTATAATAAAAAATATTTTTTTTAGTTAATCCTAAAGGATCGTATTTTTCGCGAGGAGCTACTTTTTGATAACCTCTAAATGTTACATAAGATTCATAAGCATTATATCTATAAAACCCTGACGGTAAAGGAATATGTTTAATTTCCTTAAATTGATATAAACGTTTTTTATAAAAATTAGGATGACGTTTATATTTTTTCCTTACATTTCTCTTACGCATATCATAAAATTTAGGTAATCTACTTATACCAAGTCTAGAAAAAAATGTAATACGTTGACTATCAGGAATATTTTTACAATCTCTTGCTAAAAATGAAAACGGAGTATAATTATAAATTGTACCTCCTCTTAATGTTCGAACAGATTTAGATTTCAAATCATTTAATGATTTAATTCTAATTAAATGTTCAATAGGTCTATAACGAGCAGGTAAATGAACAGCATGACGGAAAACATGCGTTGAGAAAATTAAAAAAGGTGATGTATGAATTCTATTAAAAGGTTCCATATACCAATTATAAAAACGATCTATATTTGTTTTTAATAATCTATATTTATCCTTATAAACAACACCTACACCAACAATATCTCTTATAATTGGAAGTTCATTACCAAAAAGACGAATTCTACGTTTAAAAGTCCTATAAACACCTCTTATATTTTCAACTTTAATTCTATTCCTATTTCTCGTAACAAGTTTTCTAAGTTTTAATGGTTTCGATAACCCATAATAATGTTTTGAATATTTAAATAATACTTTACCTAATTCTGGTATAGCTCTAAATTTAGCTAATCTATTAGCTTTACATGAATAATCACGAAAAGCAGATATTAATCTATTACATATATATTGTTTATAAGTAAATGTACGATGAACATCTTTATTTATAGGAAGTGGTATATATTCAAGATATGCTGGAACACTTTCAATTGATCTATCAAAAAAATCAACAAAGTTTAATAATCTATATTTAATCATCTCTGGTCTAAATCTAAATGTCTCAGTTGTAAATGGAGCAAATTGAGAAAATGCTGGATGGTGACCAAAACGACCTCTATCCATAGCTTCTACTTTATAAGGTCCAGTTTCATGACCAGCAACTGACATACTCATAACTTTAGTACAATCTTTTAATGAATATGGATCAAATACAGTACCATATAATGATGTATCATGTGATACAAAACCTAAAGATCCTAATGTAAAATATCCAAAAGGGTAATACATTACTGTACTAAAAGCTAATGCATAAATTATAGATGAAAAAATATAACGAAATTTTCTACCATATAAACCTAAATCATTTTCTGGAAATTCACGATCATTATATAGTTTTTTATTTTCATCACTAATTTTTCGATATAAAAGTACTATAATAGCCTCTGGATCTTTATTAAAATATAATTGAATTCTTCTTATAATTTCTCTAAAATTTACATTTGCTATATAAATCATAGCAATACGAAATAAATAAAATAAATAAATTCCAAAAAAAACTAAAATTAAATAACCAAAATAGTAACCTAATAATACATAAAAAGAATCATTTCTTTCTAATAAAAATTCCAAAAATGTAGGCGCTAAAGAAGGTAAAAAATTACTTAATAACGGATAAATTCTTGGTTGATCGGCTAACGCACATAATAAACCTACAAAAAATGATTTTTGTATATAAGTTCTTATTGAAAAAAGTTGTTTAAATAATGGATAAATAAATTGAGAAAATTTAGTATATCTTAAAATACGTTCTTTTCTAGGTTCAAATTCAGTCTCAACTGTCTCCCATAACTCATTATCTTCTTCATCACGTATTTCATGATAAAAAAATAATACAGCATCTTCTAAAAGAACATTATAAGCTAAATATAACGATACAAAAAAACCAAATAAAATATTTAAGCGTTCCCACGAATAAATAAAAATAAAAATTTTAGGAATATATCTAAATGTAATTAAATAAATAAAATGTCCTAAAAAATAACCAATAAATGAAGGAGCTAAAGTCACAAAACCATCATAATACATTTTTTTTAAACAATATACACAATAAGGAGATATTGTTAATATAGAAAAAAATGAAATACTTAACCCTTTTAAAAACAAAGAATTAACAGATTGTGCAACATCATTACTTAAATTTAAAAGATTATTTAAAGATATATTATTTGTAAAATTTTTTACAACAACTTTTACACCATAACCTAATTTAAAATTTTTAACTTCTTGATATAATTGACTAAAATAATCTTCTTTATTTAAATACCAATGTACTCTTTTATGCCAAAATTTTCTTAAAAATCTAGACTTATAAGCATATATAACAAAAAAAGAAGGATTATTAACTAAAAAATTTACTGATTTAAAACCAATAACTTCATTTCTTACTAAACTAAAGATTTGATAACCTTTTAATTCTATTAAATAAAAAATTAAATTTTTTATTTTTTTTACTAAATTTGTTTTTTTATTTTGTTTTGACGATAACGATTTATTATATCGTTGAATATAATCTCTAATAATTACTAAAAAATACATAACTTACTCTCTCTTTTATTGTTTTCTTAATACAAAATAATAACGGAACCAAAACATTATAAATAAGAAAACACAAGCTCCTAAAATGACCATAGAACTTATAACACAAGCTCCAATATAATCATATTGTTCCAATGTTTGCGATATAAAAACTGAAGATACCAAATCTTCAAACGGGAAATTCCCAGATACTAATACAATTGACCCAAATTCACCTAAAGCTCTGCAAAAAGTTAAGGTAAATCCATTTAATAATGGTGGTATACATAAAGGAAATAAAACTTCCTTAAATGTTCTATCATCATCATAACTAAACGACCAAGCTGTTTCTTCTAATTCAATATTTTCAGTAACTTTTTCTAAAACAGGTTGAATTGATCTAACAACAAAAGGAAATGTTGTAAAAATCATAGCTAATAATACCGCCTTTCTAGTGTAAATAATTTGATTATTTCCTAAAAAACGACCTAAGCCTTTTGATCCGTATAACTTAATTAGAGTTAACCCAGTTACAGAAGTAGGCATTGAAAAAGGTAAATCAATAGCGGCATTAAACCATTTACGTCCTTTAAATTTATAACGTACTAAACACCATGCAATAATAAAACCAAAAAAAGAATTAATTATTGCAGTAATGAAAGCTAATTTAAATGACAATATAATTGAATGAATTGCTACAGGGTTTGAAGCTTTTTTCATTACAATATCCCATGGTGAATTATAAACATATCTAAATATAGCATATAATGGTAATAATACTATAAACGAAAAATGCACCACGATGAAGAAAAACATACGTCTTTCAACCATAAAAAAATCCAATAAATTCTCTAAAGCTTTTAAAGAGAAGAACTTGTTATATTCTTTTGTTCTACAAGTTTTATAAGTATAAATATAGTTTTGTTTACATTCTCGTAAACTCTTTTCCTTTTTAATAGGTGTTTCGATTTTATTTTTTAAATTATTAATTTTTTTCATAATTACAATTAATTTTTATAGTAGTTTGTTTAAAATAAGTATTCATATCTAAAATTCTTAAATAATCTGTATTTACTAATTTATCTTTAGTAAATTCAAAAGCTTCTACATTGTTAAAAAGTATATCACATCCTCTACACACAGCTCGCACAATAATATCATATATTAAATGTTCTATAACATCACCTTGAAATCCAAGAAAATCTAATAAAATAGAAGATGAGAATTTTAAAGAAACATTATGACCGTGAATAATTGTTGGTTGTGTTACATATGGATTTATTCCTTCAGTATATTTACCTAAACCAAATTGTACACCATAAGTAAAATACCAATCCAGTTTTAATTTTAAAAAATGTACAGATTCTGGTGTCTTATTAAATAAAAAGTGAAATAAATCATGTAAATATTGAAATTCTGGATGATCCATTCTTGCTGACATTATTTTTATAGCTAACGCATCAAGAACACTTTCATTTTTTTCAAATGAGAAACGTTTTAATTGAGTTAATGCTAATAAAGCTTCTCCAGTCATTAATGAATCATCTGCATATAAACACCAATAATCAATCATTAATGACACAAAAATAGCAACATATTCCAATGTTATATCATTATTAAATGAAATAACAATAGGGTTTTCAGAAGAGCCTGAAAATTCTGGCTCTTTATATAAGTGAAAAAAGACTTCACCTATTTTAGGACCTAAAAGTCCTATTAATTGACCTTCAAAGAAATCTTTATCTCTATCAGAAATAGTAAAATAAGAAGCAATTTTATGTCTAAAACTAGCTAAATTAACATCATCTAATCTTATATATTTTGAATAAACATCTCTATTTGTTCCTGTTTGGAAAGCATAATCAAAAAATAAACAAGATGTTTGTTGAAATAAATATAAATCACCTCTTTCTTGATATGTAAACGTTCTATCTGTTAATAAATTCACACCTAAAATATAATTCATAGAATCAGTTAACATTTTCTGAGTAATAACAGAAACTCCTTTTTCATATGCAATCATATTCGAATGACCAACAACAGCACTTAACTCTGCTGGAGTCCAACCAGAAGTCATATCAACAATATAAAACCAATTTATATCTTCATCAAATCTTAAATTTATTCCTAATCTCATTTGACATAAAAAATAGCGTTCATTTTTATTTAAAGTTTCAAAATGTAATCTAGTATGAAAACGACCAACACGAACAAGTGCTGGATCTAAAACATAATAACGATTTGTTGCACCAATAACACCAATACCTCGTTTTCTTCGAAGTAAACTTAAAATACTCCACGTAGGTCTTTTTTCAGGCTTATTAGCTAATCTTCCAGTTAATCCATCACATTCAATTAATAATCGATATAACATAGATCTATCATACTCATGATCTCTTAAATGTAAATCATAAATTTCTTGATCATAATCAATATATTTTTCTATATTATTAAATAATTCTTCAGTTGGATCCAATCCTATTTGATTTAAACAATCTCGCCACTCAATACTAGTTCCAATATATCCAGTAAATGGATTTCCATATTTGTATATATCAATAGTAGAAAAACCTTTTCGATCACTTAAAAAACGAGAAAATGATTTATAAGTATCAGGTCTATTTACTATTGATATTTTATCTTGACCTAAATCAATATTAGGTCTTGCATATCCAATTGAATCTATTTCATCTATAAAAACCAGACAAGGTGCCAATTTTTCAGCTTTCTCAAAAAGACGTTGTACTTTATCTTCTAAACCTCCAATAAACTGATGAGGAGTAAATAATAAGATTGGAAGACCTAATTCCCCACCTAATGCTTTAACTAAATAAGTTTTACCAGTACCTGGTGCACCAGATAATATTAAATGAGTTTGTCTTATGTCTTCTAAATTTGCATTATCACGTAAAAATTTACGTTCTTCCATAATAGGTCTTAATAAAAACTCAGGAGCTGAGTATAATATTGGTTTATAACCAACAACCTCAAATAATTCATGAAGTCTACTAACATAACGATCAATTCCAGCAACCGAAGCAAAATTTACATCAAATTTTTTATAAATTGTATAAGGTAAAAAATAACTTAGATTATACCAATCAGCGATATAAAATTTTATAGTACTATACATCGGAACATTAGCATAATCTTGTTCAACAGCAAATAAATAATCTAATGTATAAATAGCTAGACCACGAATAAAATAACCTTGAATCTTCCAAAAAAAATAAAGAACTATTGTATTACTAAATACTAATAAAGATAACAATGCAATTGGTATTTGATTTTCAACAAATATATCTTCTGTTGATGTTATCTTTGTAAATTCCAAATAATCTGGAACTAAACCAAAAAGATCAATACTTCCAACTATATAAATAGTACTTAGTATTAAATTTGAAAAAAAACCAACAATATTTAAGATAATATCAAATAATTTCAATCTATAAAATTTTATAAAAGATATAGAACCTTTTTTATTTAAATCAACAAAATTATGAAACCCACTTTGAGCCATATATTTATATTCTTGATTTAAAGGTAATAGTTCAACAACAACACCTTCAAAACTTTCATCAGATCCAAAACTATTAAATTTCATTCTAATACTACCACCTTTACCAATATGAGCATTAATAGTATCTTGATCAATTCTATTACCATTAAAATCACGAATAACTCTAACTAATTGATCAGTAAATAATTCAGATTCTAATTTTTTAGGACCTTCTAATTCTCGTTTTTCTTCATATTTCATCAACTTACTACGATAAGCACGTTTAATATTTCGTTTAGCATTACCAGCTAAAGCTCTTCTAGTCTTCACATTATGATATTCTGGAAAAGCTAAATAAGATGGGTTACCAGCAGTCATACGCTCACCTTTATTAATACGTCTATAAAGAAGAGTACTAGCATCTTCTTTCAAATGTTTTGAACTCTTATATTCATTTAATAATAAACGATTATATGCTTCACCAGTAAATAAATTAGCCCATAAACGTTTACGTAAAGAACTTCTTTCATAATTACTATATAGTTTAGTACTACGAAATCTACCTCGATATCGTTTAGAACCTCTAAGATTATAAACTGATTTACGTCTTGATCTATCTGGAGTTATTAAAGTTTCAAATACAGAAAATAAATTAGGCATTTCAAACCCACACTCAATAGAGCCCCCGAAAATAATATCACGATTTTTATCAAAAGGTAATAATGGACCTTCGTATAAAGCTTCTTGAACTTTAACTAAATTCATTAGAAATAATTTTCGCCAACTTTCTGGATCTTTTCTATTCAATCTATAAAGAGCAGGAAGTTCGAAAAATGCCATCATATGCGGCATTGGAAAATATAAATCAAAATTACGAGACAATTGATCAAAAGGAACATTATTACTACTTTCTTCCCAATGAAAGAATTTTCTTGTTACTTTTTTTCTTTTTCTTTCATAAGCTAAAAGTCTATTATAATCTCCTTGAGAAATAATATGCCAATGAAATAAAATATTAAACACCTCATCCAAATATAAATCATAATCCGCATGACCATGCCAAGTCTTAGAAAAATTTTGTGAAATCGTATACAGTAAAATATCTTTTGCACTAGTCACAGGATCAGATACAACTTGCGAATGTCTAAAAGTACCCCAATCATAAGAAAGATCATCTTCTTTACTTTCAATCGCATATCTCTCTATATCACGATCAAAATCCGTAAAATTATATGGTAATGTATTATATTTTTTAGCTGTAGATATCGAGAAATCAGGAATATTTATAGCTTGTTGCTCAGTATTAACAAGATTTAATTCTGGAAACTGATAACCTTTTAATTGTTTTTGAACATCTCTCTTCATATTCCAAGCTCTAAAAGAATTTCTCATAATACCTTTTTGTATACCTCTAACAAAAGCAACATCTCTAATATAATCTCTATATGATGGATAACCAGCTGTTAAAAATCTACGTTTATAGCGTCTTCTTTGATAATAACGAAAACGTCTACTTTTAAATTTTTTTACAAAAAAGTGTTTAGCTTTTTTATATATATATTTAAAATTTCGGGTAACTGGAATTTTTCTTTTTTTATATAATTGAAGATCTGTTAATAATATTCGGTCTTTATTAGATTTTATAGTAAAAGGTAAACTATCCCTATGTCTTCTTGTTAATAAATTTCTACGTCTAGTCATTAAACTATTCATGCTATAGTCTTCTGGCGCCGTTTTAAATTCTTTATTAAAAGTTTTCAGAGATAAACTAAACACAGTTATACATTCAAAATAAAGAATAATATATAAAATTATTTTATTTTTTATAGTCAAATATTGAATAGCTAAAGCACGAGGATAATCAATAAAAATTAAATAAGCATTTTCAACTAAAAATTTTAAAATAATTTTTAAAGAACGATACTGTATTACTAAGAACCAATAAATATAATTTAAATGCACATTAGCAATATGCATAAAAAATTGTCCAATTATTAATCTATAAGTTTTAAAACGTTTATATAATTTATTATTAACCAATCTTTCTTTAGTATAATATCTTTTAAAAAGAGCTGTTCTATTTACTGCAAATTCTATACCTTCTTCTCTACAAAAATCAAACGTCAATTGTTCATCTAAAACTTTTTTAATCGTTTCAGCAACATCTAAAAAAATGCGATAACGAACCATATTAACATACATATCTAATTCAGTATATTCATAAGTAGGATCTATGTTTGCATAATGTTTATAATTTACTCTTTTTACTTTTTTACTTTCTTTTGTTTCTTTATCAATTAATTCTTGATTTTCTTCAACTATTCGCTCAAAAGATTCGTCGATTTTATCTTGTTGTTCATTTTGAAAATCATCTAAATATTCAAAATCAGAATCCGAATCAGAACATGAATCAGAATATGAATTATATCCGTATTCTGGAACAAATTCTGAATCTGAAGAACTATCTGACTGTGAATATTTTGAAAAAAACGAGCGTAAATATGAATCATCGTTGTAATTATTGTAACTAGATTTACAAATAACAATTGTTATTTTTTTTGTTTTTGATTTGTTTAAACTAGGGTTTCGATATCCCCAATAATTCGCGGTGTATTTTTTTAATTTGTTAAGTTTTATCATTGTGTGTTTTTTGTGTATATTGTATTATAAGTGCGAAACTAATATTTGAATTAACATTAAATTTTAATTCACCTTCGCATATTATATTGTCTTAAAATTAATTATTATATTCTGAATATTAGCTAAAAATGGACAAAGTCACAGAAAATAATAACTAATAAAAAATTATAACAGTTAATTTTTGCGCTTGAAGGGACTTGAACCCCCAACCTTATGATTCGTAGTCATACGCTCTACCAATTAAGCTACAAACACAAAAATGCTCCATTAATTACAATTAAATATTAAATGAGGATAAAGAGACTCGAACTCTTACGGCAAAATACCAGCAGGTTTTAAGCCCGACGCGTCTACCAATTCCGCCATACCCCCTCCATCTAAATTCAATTTAACTAATTAAAAATAAACAAATTTAAATTGAAAATGGAGGTATATATAGCATACTAAAATTTTTTATTTTTAATTTATTTGAATAAAAATATTTAATTGTAGTATAACTGAAAACTCAATTACCAAAAATTACATCGACAATAAAATGCAATTCTCTTTACGAACTGAGATTTTTACCTCTAAGACTAAATCACATAAAATATTATTTTACGACTAATATTTAAAAATAAAAACAGGTGAGTTGAGCTGGATTCGAACCAACGTAGACAAAAATCAACGGATTTACAGTCCGCCCCCTTTAACCACTCGGGCATCAACCCAATAAAACCCTTCTTCAATTATACAGGAGAGAGAGGGATTCGAACCCTCGGTAAATTTCTTTACGTTGGTTTTCAAAACCAATGCATTAAACCGCTCTGCCATCTCCCCAAATATATTTAACTTATTAAATTGTTTTGTATATAAATGAAACATCTACTATACAAAATAAATAAATAAAGCGGATAGCGGGAATCGAACCCGCGCCTTTTGCTTGGAAGGCAAATACACTACCATTATGTAATATCCGCTAAATTTGAGTAACCCGGGACTCGAACCCGGAACCAATCGGTTAAAAGCCGAGTACTCTACCATTGAGCTAGTTACCCAATTAATTTAAAATATGAAAAATTTTAAAACAAATTACATTTTTATGTTATCAAACGGACAAGATTCAATCTCTTCATACTTTTTAATGAATACAATTTTTTATTGCAAAAAAATAATTAAAAATTATAATGTTTTATTTTATTGTTATCATATATTTCAAAAAAACAATATAATATCTTATTGGCAATTATTTAAATTAACCTCTACATTCAAAAAACCCATTATTATTTCTTTTAATTATAAAAATTTTAAAATTAATAACAAATTTAAAAATAATGAGCTAAACGCAAGACTTTGGAGAACCTATTCAAAAAATAAAATAATTTCATTGTTTTATAAAAATAAAAATATCATAATCCAAGGGCAAACTTTTAGCGATTTAACCGAAACATTATTTATTTTTTTCAAAAGATATAAAATTTTAAAAAATATTTATTTTACAAAAACTAAATTTCAATCAAAAAAAATAAATGATAAATTTTCATCAAATTTAATAAAATACCCAAAAAATTTTAAAAAAGCAAATACAATATATTTCAATATTAAAAAATCAAACACTTTCTATAAAGAAATACAATCTTATAAAAACCATAAAGTATTTTACAAACATTTTTATAAAATATACAAAACTGAAAGACCTTTATTTTTAAAAAATTTTAAAAGAAAAGATATTTCACTATTAATATTGAAAATATTATTACCATTTATATACGATATATCAAATAAAAAAATACTATATATAAGGAACAAAATAAGATTTTATTATATAATAACAATACAATTTTTAATAAAACAATGCCAGGAACCAGATTTGAACTGATGACACAAAGATTTTCAGTCTTCTGCTCTACCGACTGAGCTATCCTAGCTTTAATTGTCTAATTATCTGAGATGGAAGGATTCGAACCTTCGCATGTCAGGATCAAAACCTGATGCCTTACCACTTGGCTACACCCCAATAACAAATAAAAGTATATTACATTCTTATTATAAAGTACACTTAAATTACATATTTAAAAAAATGTAAATAAAAACTAATAATATGACACATATAAAAAAAAGACGTTTTATTAACATAATGCGACTAGGTAACATTCCTGGATTAACAACAAAAACAACACAATTATTAAGAAGAAAAAGAAGTAGAAAATTTCTTAAACCTAAAAAATTTAAAAAACGTAAAAAAAATTTCTTAAATTTTTCAATAATAAAAAAATCATTTAAATTTCAATATAAAAAATTATTTAACACATCTTACTATGCAAATACTTATCTATATAAAGAACAAATAAAAAAACTATTAGAAAATAAAAAAAGAAAAAGAAGAGTTAGTTTTTTAAAATTTTATGTTTATCAAAATTTTTTAAACTTTAACAATATTTTAAACGGTAATGGTACATATTTACTATTAAAATATTCAAAATATTTATATCAATTTAAAGAAAGACAAAAAATAAAACTACATTATCAATTAAAAGATTATCAATTAGAAAAATTAGCAAAAAAATTTATTAATAACAAAAACGATGAAATTTTCCAAAAAACATTAAATTCAAGATTAGATACAATAATATTCAATAATAATAAATCTGTAAAATCTATGAAACATGCTAAACAATTAATCACTCATAAAAAAGTAAAAATTAATAACAAAATTGTAAATAAACCAAACTATATTTGCAAAGAAAATGATAAAATTTCTTGCAAATTAAATAATAATAAATTATTACGTTTTAAATATTACTCTTATAAAACAAATAAAAGTAAAGGAAAACAATTAATTTTTGCTAATTATACTACACTATTAGAATATTATTTAAAGAAAATTTAAATAAAACTTGCAATAAAAAAATACCCTTGGCCGGACTCGAACCGGCACGCAAAAAGCGTCAGTTCCTAAAACTGATACGTCTACCATTTCGTCACAAGGGCTTGCATCCAGTTGGGTTCGAACCAACGATGTCAAAATATGAGTCGCATTATGAGTGCGATGCATTCGACCACTCTGCCATAGATGCGCGTGTTCTCCTCCCCCTCTCACTAATATACATTACTGCCATATTTAATATCATTATTTCATTTATTATATATTATATACTTGAAGTTAGTTTATTATTATAATCTATTATATTACCTTCGGTGTTTTGAAGTTAGTTTATT